GCCTTACTAGCTCTATTGTTATGGGCATGTCCCACTAGTGGATTCAGTCCCTTCCTTATAGCCTTGCTGTCCAATCTTTTCAAAAATCCTTTCTTTCTTCTGGGCATCAATCCCATGTGAACAAAAAGGCATTTGCTTTGTCCAATTCCTCCCTAACACCCTACTCTATTCCTCTTCCTGAGTACCGATACTGGCTTTCCCTTTTCTACTAGCTTGTACTAGAATGCTGGCTAAAAAAAGATTACTATAACTAACATTGGTGAAACAACTGCTTTGACTCAAGAAATCGATGATTACCTTTATGAGTGACCATCGACGATGCCAGGTTTCCGCCAATAGCCTTTATTTAGCCAGCTCGAAAGAAAGCATTCTACGTAGCGCCTTTAATACAGGTGAGTTATTTTTCCTTTTCTAGCGGGGGGCAGATGGGAGCATAAATCCACATAGAATGAATGGATCAAGGTGCGGTGCATGGAATTCTGCTCGCCTAAAGGCGTGTGTGTGCTTGTACGCCCATCGAGTATAGATAGACCAATGATCTCATCCGAGCCACCAGCGATACTTGAATGAGGAAGCATCGACTGAAGCGGCTGAACTCAGAACAGATAATATCGCAAGGAGTTCTTTGGAGACAGCCCATCGTGAGTGAAATGAAAAGAGAGTTCCCCCCAGCTGCTAGGGAGTTTGGGAATGTAACTAGAATCTATGCATTTTCTTTTCAGTCCTTCTTTCTGCCTTCCATTCTAAGGGATACGTTAGAGAATGGAGTCGGGGCAAGCAAGCCGGTTAGAGTTGAAGTGCTTCTGTCTTGGCAAAAGGTGGATATCCTTTATACTAGGGCTCTCAGTACTACCATAACCACTCTTCCTAACAGCGAGATCGTGTCCACCAGTAGGGACTCTCAAAAATAGCAATAAAAGTAGCAGCGTAACGACGGAGAGAGATCTTTTAACTCTTTCTATAATACGCGATATTACCAATAAACTAGATCAATGGCGGAGAAATGGTACTGGATAAATTCCCATACTATATAGCTTAGAATGGGCACTAGAACTCAACGGGGCCTCCCTTACCACTGCAACTCAAACCCCTCATTAAAAAGAATTTCTCTAGAACCACTGTTAAACATAAGGGTACGGTGAAACAATAATAGAATCTTCTCTTGCCCTTTTTTCCAAAAAGAATTCTGCTTTCTTATGATTATGAGATGTGGTTGGCTTAAAATATGCAGCTTACTTATAGCTTTTCGGCAATAGAAAACTTCTTTGGCTCATTTGATAGAGCTGCTGTCACTCTTACTAACCTTATTCCCCTTGGATTACCCTAAGACTGAAGCTAGACGGTTATTCCACTGTAATAACATGCGCTTACCTTGGCACTCAAACTCCATAGAAGGCAACCTCAGGTAAGGCATAAATCTGGGGAGTCCCTTATGTTCTCGGTCTACCTATGAAAAAAGATATATGATAGATAGATAAAATATAAAATAAACATCTTCCTCATTCCCCCTCCGGGAACTCGCTGTAACCAAGCGAAGGGAGGATTCTCGTTTATGAATAAATTGGCTTAGCTTATCAATGAAACTACTAGGGTTTAGCACTCACCACTGGCAACTGCCATTGAAAGTAGATAGCTAGAACCCCTGCTTTCGGCTTGCTTACTCCTACATTACCTTGAGAACTTAACTGGCTCGTAATTTTAAGAAATCCAAGACGATATAGGGCATTCTATTAGCACTGGCCTGGCAGGCACTAGACATCTTATCCACCGGTGGACTCATATATCTTTATTATCCCAAGACTGGGCATATGTCTTACCGGGCAATCGCACTATTGTGATAAAAAATGCTAGACCCGTACAAGCAATCCTACCTCCTACTACAAGTACAAGGGCACTATGAACTACTGCTTCCCTGACAACTCTCTCTGGTACTGGCTCGCTGGAAGAGAAATAGAACTCTTAGGCAAAGAAAGAGTCCAACTCCCACTGTATACTAAGATAAAGTGTTACCGTGGACAAAGAGACTGACTCCAATAAATGTGGAATCCCACCATTGGAAAGGACACTCTTACGGGAACTTACACTCAAACTGGATGGCTTGTATTGGCCCTTGCAGACACTCCTACTTATAAAGTAAAGGTTCTCCAACTCATTTGCTTTTACCCTTCCTTTCTTGATGGATATGCTTACTTGGCCTAAGGCCTGCAACTAACTCACAAGGATATTTACTGGGCTTGCTCCTTAGATATTCGATATTACTTATATATATTATCCTTATTTGATAACTTGTTTTTCTACTGGGCCTACTGACCTAACTCTTTTTTGCTTTCATTTTCTCACTCTCTTTCAGGAAAAGAAGAATCTAGAGTCAGCCTGGTGAGCTAATATTCCTGGGCGAATCTGGGTGTAGTGTAGGGAGAGTTTCTTTGCTCTATATTCCTTACTTTCCTGTTTTCCCGGTTCAAAACCCCTCTCCTTTCCAGTAGAACGGATGCATCTAAGCTGGAACTCTGCCACCCTCACCACTAAGACCTTGATTGCCGGATAAGTAGTCAGTCTATTTCCATTTCGGATTACCGTAGTCAGTGGTCATAGACCATAGAATAGATAGATAAAAAGTCTCCTACGGAAAAAGAAGGAGTTCACTCCGATACCCAACCGCCAAACCTTAGCCCAACTAAAGTCCTAGCCCACACCCAAAGTCAAGTAAAAAGAGCGGATCTTTCCGCGTATGTTGCAGCCTATGTTGATGCCTAGATCCGATGTTCTGCTCTCTTCCCCCGTATCCCACAGCAAACTTCGAGCTAACAGAGCTAACGCCTCACTCCTCTACTAGCTATTCTATTTCTTTATTGTTCCCAGTGAAATGACATATGAGACGAACTAGCAGATTCATTCCGTGTCTTCTGTCACTGGCATTTCTCTTTCACTTCTTGAAGACAGAATCTTTCTGACATACCTGTTTGACTTGACTGGCTGGGAGAAGAGAACTACTCGACTGGCCCTATAGACTGAATTAAGGCCAGTTTCACGACGTATAAGGTGGCATGATTTTTGTTTACAAGATATTCTTCTGTCATTTGTTAGGGAAAAGACTTCTTGAAACGTTTGAATTAGCAGCTTCCTGGCTTTCAGAACTAGTCGTTCATCTCTTTCCTGCCTTGCTAGCTCTTGGACTAGTCGTATTAATACCTGTCTTCTTGCCTTGCTGCTTGCCTTCCTGCTGCTTTTGGACTTGTAGCTAAGTCCTATAAATCCCTTTGCTCTCTCCTAGCAGCCTTGCCTTAACCGACTGTGCGGGTTGGTTGGCATACCTATCCCTTCCTGTCTTTCCTGTTTCTTACTTCCGAGTTGGCTTAGAATATCCTTCCACTGTGGAAGGACCACTTCTCTTGAACTCCGGCTCCGGGCTTTTCCGAATCCGAAATAAAGAGCTCGATGCTTCGGGTTACTCATTGCATTCCTGCCTCACTTCCTCTGTCTAGGCTCACGGAAAGTCTGACGTTCGCTGGGATGAATGCTAATGGGTGTAGTCCCTCTTCTTTCTCATTACAGGTATTACGTTCGTTGACTGCAAAACAAAAGGGGCGGAAAGGCAATCTCCCATTCAAAGAGCCTTTAGGAGTCATTCCTTGTCCTATTTTTGACTATTGATCATGTCTGCTCGATTCTCGAATCTTGAAGCGAAGAAAGAGGAGTTTCCAATTGACTAGACTCAACCGGAAAGTCTTGAACTAGATCGGCTAATAAGTTAAGTAAAGGAGTTTACTAGCTCAACAGAATCAGTAGCAGGAGAAGGATCAAGATCAGCTTTTCTGAATGGGAAGATGGCATATCCGGGATCGAAGGTAGAGGAGTTGAATAAGTAGTTAGAGAGGTTTCAAACTCTTTGACTAACCTTTCAAGGGGAGAACTAGCTTTCCGGTAGTCAAGTACCTGTCTTCAGTAATCCAACAATCTGAGAATGCTGGAGAAGAGTTTGCCGAAAGCAGGTAATTCGGTTTAGGAGTTCAGCTCCTTATTTTAGAAGAGAGGAATAGGGTGGAAACTCTTCCCGAAGCTCTATTGTGTAGTCCCCAATTAGCGGATGTTCCGGTAAAGTCAACGGATTCTCCAACTCAGCATTTAGTGAAGTAGCAGAAGCAGATAACTACTCGACCGAAAGATTTTGAACACAACACAATAAGAAACCAGAGTTTAGGATTTTTTTTTGAAAGCGAAGCTAAGATAACAAGGTTTGTAGTTGACCCAACCCAATAGGGGTTGAAAAGAGGGAATCAACCAAAGATTCATCAGAGGAAAGAAAGAGTTAAACTCCGAACTAAGAGACAGTAGCTGAAGCAGAATAGTTCCTTGTGTGTGCTGCCTTAGGAAATGGAATATAATAAGGGAAAGCAGTCAATCCGCTTACCGGAAAATCGGTTGTCGTTGTTCTAGAAGCCTCACTACCAGAGAAAGAAAGAAGAGAAGCATCCACCTAAAGACCAAGGGCCTGTTCGTTCATTCTAACTATGGGTCAGAACTAGAAGTTCATAGATAGGTCAGGGAAGTTTCCACTGCAATCTTAAGGGTTTATGACCTTTTTTCAAAAGAAAAGATTACCATACTCTCCAGCTACTCGATAAGTAAAAGAATTTTTCTTTCCTGCAACTAGAAGTCGATAATCTTTTACCACAACATCAGCGGCCTTCTTCTGTTGAGGTTTGGAAACTCCTATCGTCGAGTCCCTTTACGATCTTCACTTATTCTAGTTTCAACTCAGTCCTATCTCTAAGCGGCAACATCCGCTGCAACAAGTTACGAAAGCTTTCCTGCTATAAGAGAGCGGCCTGCCTCTCTTCCTTCCTTTAGTAAGTACTAGAGTAGTAGATGCGCTTAGTTACCAGTCACTATTCCTAAATAAAGATAAGGAACTTCTCCCCCCTTAGCTTAGTCATAGGTAGGTTGGCCCGGATTCCTTCCCTTCCATGCAGTGCCCCTTCCTTGAACCACCATGCCCTGCCGACGTTCGTCCCCTCCCTTCCCCCTGCCTGTTGATCGATCAAAGAAATATCCTTGCGCAGTCCCTTGTTGATCGAATGGCAATCCTTTGGACGACGCCGTTCTTGATCCTAATAAATAGAATAAGTAAGTACTACGCGGGGGCATACGCGCGCGGAAGGACCAACTTATATCCCTAGCAATACGTTACTTATTCTTCACGTTACACCTTATGCTACACCTTTATTTAGTTATAGCGCTGACCCCACCCAAATCATAGCGCTGCTGACCCAATCAATAGTATCAATAGAAATACTCAGCGTAAAATGCCGCAGATGATTAAGTAAGGGATACTGCTGATGCAAATGCGACGGATGATCAAATAACTCTGAGGCATGCATCACCGCTGACGCTGAGTAGGAGGCATATAAAAAAAGGACGCAGTCATCGGGTACGAAGCAGGCAGATTCCACTGCTGAGGAGGATCGGGGACTTGAAACGACGAGGAAAGCGGGCGATCTCATAGTTGATTTCAACGTGGCGTGGATGGTGCATAATCTCATATATATAATGTAATGCGGTGCAACATCCGCATCTATCTTGAATCCTAAAAAAAAAGTGGTCCTGCATTTGAACCTGAGCCGAGAAAACTGCTTCTCAACTCGTATTATTTCGGAGGTGGGTTCTTGACAACATATAATGCCGTTCATCCAACCCAGATCAACGATAAATCTTGGGTCTATGCAGGGGTTGTTTTCTTAGCGATTGTCCCGCTTCATGGCAGTAATGAGAGATTCTTATATAATATGCAAGCGGAAAGAAAGCTTCAATCAAACACCTACCTTTTCGACCTGATTACACTATTATGTATGCGGAGGATACAGCCTAGCAAGATTCTTCAGTAAGAAATCCGGGCCGGATAGTGACCCCTACCCTGTCATCTGCAACGAAACGATCAATCTGCTACACACCCTCCAATGCCCAATACAATATAGAGATCCGTTTCGACCTTGTTCAATGCGTGGATTGGAAGGTTTTGAAATTTCGATATGGGTATCTCGTGTTCCGCATGAGGACCGCGGACTATATATATAGTATGAAGTTACAGTATTAAGGAAGTGATAAAGACTTCTCCATCAAACAAAGTGGCTCTTCATTCCTTACCAAGCCCCTGACTACGACTATCCGACCATGATCTACTAAGGTAAGGGTCGATAGGTAGGAAGGTGTGTTGCGTTGGGTTCTGTTAACCTTACCAATCTTCGGATATATATTAGGTATATCCCAGCTCCTCTTGTGTGTTGTGTTTCTTTCATGTTCTATCTTACTTATTTCGGTAACTAGTGGTACCTAGGCCAGGGATCGAGTGGTTCATAAGGGCCCAGACACGACACTTCCCCATATTGTGAAACCACTACTTACTTTAGCCCACTCATCACTTAAGGCGGCGTTAGTTAGGGGTGGGTACACTGATTCGTTATTGGATAGCAGTGAAGGTGCTGATGAGATGATGAACCAGATAGGGAAGAGGCCCCTTTTCATGTGCCCTAAAAGACTTTCCAAGAGCCATTAAAAAAAAGCCAAAAAAGAAGTAAAGGCAAAATAGAAACGCACTCTTTTAGACCCGAGGAATGGCAATCTCGTTTCGGCCTGGCCTTGTCTCTTCTCTCTGAAGGCTGTTCCTATTCATATTAAAATTGTTAGATAGCTTCTATCTTTCAGTTTATATCTTTGGTTCTCGAGGTTCTCAAGTTTCAATCCAGATGTAATGGATTGTATTTCACCCTCGCGATAATAGCTATATGGGTAAATTGCTTGACGATCTATCCAAAAGGAGCCGTGTCCATGCGGTTTTCCTCTCTCGCATAGAGCCAACCTTACTCTATGTGCTGTCCTGGGTGGGCTACCATCCTTTTCCATTCCACTACTTTACATGTTAGCTCGTCTCTGTCTTCGTCTTTGTGTCTGCCGATTCAATTGATGCTGCTCGTCCGTCAGGATGGCTCGACGTGGATCCCTATTCTTATTCCTAGTTCCACCTTCTTGACATAGTTTCCGTCTCTTGAATACCAACTTTCGCAGGGGTGGATTGAGCGGTGGCAACGTCCGAAAGGTATGATTTAGTAGTAGATGGCCCCTTCCCTTCCGTGTTTGAAACGGCTTAAGAGCTTGGTCGGCGAGAAGAAAAGAAAGAAGGTATGAAATCCTTAGCTCCACCACGTGTTAAGCATACGAGAATTGAGACTGCTACCAGCCCCGGGAATTCCATAGCTGTTAGCTCTGACCCCAAAACATCCAAGGTACCTTGAAATGACTAGGAGCTCGCATGAACCCATATCAACCCATCTTCAATCAAGAGAACCGGAACTAGCTGGAAGAGAAAAAGAAGTAGATTAGGATTTTAGCATTAGCTGGCGGGGAACTAAGAGAGAGTTCAGCAGGAAGGGAAGGAAATCTTCAACTTAAACTTCAACTCGCGTAAAGGGAGAAAGAAAAGAACTGGAAATGCATAGGATATACTCGATTAAATTATGAATGAAAATCGCAACTACTGGTACAATAGATACATACGGATACTACTGGCCCACTATCGCTAGACGGAATGACACTCTTGTTATACGGAATCACACTAGCACTCTTAGCTCTTTAGCTATTACGCTTGGTAGTAAGGCGAGGAATGATAGCAAGAGTGCTTTACGAGAAAGTTTACCCTTTTTTTGACCTAGCCCTTCCTTGCTTTGCTCGTTTGACACCTTGACTGGCTAACTAAGAGACTAGTCCCCTTTCTGGCAGGAAAAGTAAGTAGGTGGGGTGTTGAAAAACTTATCCTTCAAGTGAAAAGAAAAAAGTGCCTGCAAAGGAAATAGGATAACCTTAGTCCAGGTGATAGTACACTCCATCTTTCTTTCCCATTTGAAAGATCCTGCGCTTGCCTAAGGGACAGAGACCGCTGGACTGGGATTAGGATAGGTTTACACAAGGCCTGACCTTAGCATTCCAATTAGATACCCCTTTAGATACTCTGCTACATCAACAAGAAAGAAGAAGATCAAAAAATGATGTCTCTTGCTGAAGTGTTTGGGAACATCAGTTAGACCAGACATTGAGCCTATTGAAAGCACAATTCAATTCCTGCTCCTAGACATTCAGATTAAGATAATAGTGAGAGCGATAGACAGAGAAGTATAGAATGCTATTGTTTCAGAATCCAACACTTGTAAACTCATATCTCCAGGGACGGAGGTACCTTAGATTATAAGCCCATACATAAGGACAGGGACTGAGCTTAGGACTGCAGGAAAGAGGATAGCCACTAGGCCAGCTACTAGAGACACACACACTAAAAAAGATATGGGGAAAGCATATTCTCTAGGAGAAAGAAAGACATCCATCTTGGCTGACAGGGCTGACCCTGACTCTGATGCTTGACTAGAAATTATACTTGCTTCACTTGAAAGTACAATTTTAACTTCAAGGCTTTAAAGGAAAGAGACTTATAGATTGGCTTGAAAACTCCCCAGAGATAAAACATCTTAATTAGAAGAAGAGGTCTTTCTTGATCCTGGAGAGGTAAAGATTGAGACAGGTTGTCAGAGTCATTTCTATTGCTGCCTAAGAGCCCTACCCCTACTTAAGATATAATATAGCTTGAAAGGCGTTGGTTGATTGACTTTGCCAGCTTCAAACCCTACTGTTCTAAGGATAAGGAAAGGAACTGAAAGGGGATGAAAATATAGCTCATATTCTTCTCTTCCTTAGACCCACCATCTATCTAGTTAGCCTCCTCGGTGAAAGAAAGGGAAAGAATTTTGAATATTAGCTCTTCCGGAGCACTCTCTTAGCTTAGCTATCTACTAGGGAATCTTATCTAAAGCCTACGATATTTGACTTTTCTCTTTTCCTTGAGATGCTTCCAGTGCGCTTCAGGGGTTCTCGAGTCCGGGAAAGGGGAAGGCAAGAAGGATCTTGGCCTATCATATTCAGAGGATAAAACAAAGGCGATTATCGAGATGCCGCCACCTCAAAGAGAGAAAGAAGGAAGAGGCTTTGACGGAAGGATAGAGTATTATAGCCGCTTCATCGCCCGTCTGACTCCAATTTGCAAGCCGATTCAAATTTGAGTAAAAACTCGCCTGAAACGAGGAATGTCAAAAAGCCTTTGAGTTGATTAGGCCTGTTCTCGTTCTCTTCTTTCTTTTTCTTTCATACCGACAATACATTCTGCCCGACTTACTTAGAGACTTACCCATATATCTATAACGAGTAAGGGTGGCATCCTCCTATCTATTGACGAGAACGGCAGACTCCTATCCTATTCATTCTTTCCTCTCTTGAGCTTTTGCTCTTTCCTCTGGACCCTCTCTTTAGGAAGAATTTCTACGACTGCCCTACTTTATGAAGGCTTCTTCTATGTGATGATAGCCTCTGGGAGCGCCCTTTTATGCCAAGTAGGGCTCTCCCCTTTATTGAACAGGGTTTCTAGCCTATTCCTTTTCTTCTTCTTCTTAAAAAGGTCAAACAAAGCCCCGACTCTTCCCATCCGCCCCTTTGCCTTTCACTTCTTTCGGGTTGGGCTTCTTAAGGTAAGGGGATATAGGAAAAAGAAAGTAAGGAGAAAGTGGTGGTCTCCTTAATATAGGGATCTTTGAATTGAGAACTTTCCCCCTTTCCTCAACTCAAGCATTACAGCAGGCTTAAAGGTATACTTTCCTTCCTTGCTAGACTCAAATTCTCACCTCGTCCAACTCGACACACTGACCCTTCTTAGCTTAGTCAAAAAGAAGCTTTTCAACCCCAGGGGCCTGCCTCTGACTTTGATTAGTATCGACGGAATTCTTGAAGATGAAAAGAAGAATTGAGATACCCTTGATCCCGAAGCGATCTGCCTTTTGTCTTTATCTTTCTCCCGGTAAGCCACACAGTCATTCTAGCTCATAGTAACTGCTTGGGGATGCAGGTTAACATAAGGATTCTGGCAAGCTCTCCTCTGCATACAACCCCATAAAGAATGATTCGGGCTTCCTCTAAGTCGGGAAGAGTTGAGTCAAATCTTAAACGGAAGAACCCCGCGCGGAAGGGACCATTCGGGTTGAAGAAGGCAATTTGTTAGCGATGAGAACGGACATTCACAACCTTCTTGAAAAGTCTGGCATACTTGGCATAAGAAGTTTTTCCTCGAGAAAGGGTCCTTCAGTCTGGCTTATCTTCATATTTGGAGGAGTAAGCGAGCTGGGTTAAAAGACTATGCTACTTGTGGCCTCTACAATTATAAGATCCGATATAAGATAAGGAAGAAGGTTCCCCAGCGGAAGATTCTCTTGTCATCCCAGCCCTTCGAGGAAAGGGGCACCCTTTAAATTAAAAAGGTCTTGTCTGAGGTATCTAAATCGGGGGAGCTCCAGGAACTTCCTTATGGACCTTAGAAGTTGCAGCTCGCTCTTTGCTTTGTGGAGAAGAGCAAGAGTGGGTCACAGAAGACTGAGCTCATAATCCCGAAATCCACAAAGATTGAGTCAAGGACTAAAACAAAACTCTTCCTTATTATAGAATTATAGAAAAAGGTCTTCTTTGTTGCCCTCTTCCTTTCCCCTTTGACTGACTTTATGGAAGCCCTTCTTACTCAGCTTGATAGATTGAATTCCGCAAGTTCGAGTGTCTGCGCATTGGAGGAAGACAGAGAGAAGACTAATTCCTTAATATCTTATTCTGCTCATTCTTTATATAGATCTTTAGTTAGCTTTTTAGGGGATTATTTAGGATAAGCCTGAGTTGCTCTTTCTTCTGTCCGAGTCGAGTAAGCGAGCAAGACGGCCGGAGTGAAAGGGAGGGATGGAGTTCGAAGGTGGGATATCGGGGCGAGGGCGGTGTCCACCTGAAACTAAGCAAGCTGTCCTCTCGAGAAGGAGTTTGACCTTTCCGAAAGAAGATTAGGAGTAACCCATTAAGAGTGAAAAAGAGATGAAAGCAAGATTCCGACTTCCGCAAAAAGCAAGTACCCAATTGACTTCCAGAAATGAGAAGCGGTCAATCCTTAACTCTTCAACTATCACGGATTAGCCCATTAACCGAAGACCGGAAATAGAATAGGAAAATCCCGGATTTCTTGATGTAAAAGTAGCAGCATTTCTTGATTGAATTCTTCTTGCAACTAATTCCTCAATACCCGGGAATGCTCTTACTACAAGGAGGCAGCAGGCAGGCAGGAAGTTCGGTCAATCAGTCGGTCAGTCGCTCAATCCACCCGAGGCAAGGGATCAGAGGGAAGGGCCGGATAGTTATTGGCTAGACCCAATTTCAATAAAGGGGGTAAGGGGATGAGAGCTATGAAGCTATGAAAGCTCTTTTCTTTTGACTCACTCAATAGATATAGGCAGGCTAAAAGGAAGGTAAGAAAGAGGAGTTGCTGGATCGGGCGATAGGAAAGAAAGATTAGTAAAGGCGCGTGTTAGCACTCCTGAAGAAAGGCTAAGTCAGCCGGTTAACAAGGTCCAGGGAAGGAGAAAGTCTCAGGCATCTTACTGTGAAGAAAGGGCAAAACGGGTAGAAAGGGAAAGGTATCCGTAAGATCTTACTAATTCTTATTCGAAGGGAACTCCGGTCAGGATTCTTTTCACCCCTAAAGGAAGAAAGAGAAGGCAATCTCAGGGAACTTCTAGTTTTTGCCTCGAAGGGAAAAGAGGGAACTAAAGGTTGGCTCGCGAGAGAAAAGGGATGAGATTGACCAAATCGGAATGCGCACCTTCTTTGTAAATTCTCATGCCCCTCCAATGCCTCAGTTTAGGCTATGACTGATTGATGAGCCTTCTATCTCCTTCGGTCAAGCAAGGCTGAATGAGGACGAACAACTTATAGGCTTTCTGCCTTCTCTTCTAGCTCATTCGATTCCCTATAGGTTATAGGTCTATGCAAAGAGAACTGGGCTAACTTGACTTGCTCTGCTCCCATCCACTGATGTAAAGATTGGGCGTGGGAGAGGTGAATTTGACGAAAGAACCTTTCCATGCGATCCTCTTCTGAGGTAAAAAACTCACACTGCTACCGATCCGGAAAAAGCCAGGTCTGCTATCCAAGCTTCTTCTTCCGGTCCACTGGCACTCTTTCTTTGATAAATAAAAAACTAGCTCCGACTCCTCTTCTTCCTATTGAGTCGGGTGATTGAACTCCGAAATCATTGAATCAGTCAGTTCCTTCGTTCCCCGCCGTTTTCTTTTATACCTTTCCTTTCTCTTTTTGGCATTAGCCCTCCTACCTAAATAGATAGACCATTTGTAGAACAAATCTCTCCATAGCTTTCTTCTTGCCCACCTTTTTTTTTTTCTTTTTGAGAAAGAAAAGATCTCAGCTTGTATTGTACACCATAAACTGATTTTTCATAGTCTCAACCGGTCGAAAGTGGAGTTTTGCTGGGCATTTGAAACTTGATCGAGAAGAAGGCAGGCTATCATTGAACCGGAGAATCACGATGGAATATCCCTTTTTTTTCGTGCGCTGGGGGAAATGTCCTCTCTTAAGTAGCCGTTCTGGTTGTTAAGTCGTGACATACTCATTTACAATCTTATTGCGGATAAGGAATCGTTGATACGTAGGAGTTTTGAACCAACACTCCTACCTGAGGGTAAGGTTCCAGTAGTTGTGCCCGAACCATCTTTTAAGGCATACCGGCCTACTGAACGAGGTGATAAAGGTGTCGACAACGACAATTAGGTTATCTTTCTTTCTATAGAAGGGACAGGCGATGCCACAAAGAAACCTCGAATCAGGAGCCCCTCTGGATGAGATGCCCCTAAGGACCTTACTTAGAGCTCTCGCAAGGCGCAGAGTCAAACCAAACCAATTTGAAGAAGTGGTCTGGCACGACTTGAAGAATCACTTATAGAAAGGATTCAACTTCGTTCACAGATTCTCTCCTCAAATATGAATAAGGAAGGAAGCAACTCAAGACAAAGCTGGAGAATCAGGCTATACTATAAGGTAAGGTGCATCTTTTTCGGCTATGATCAGCAGAAGAAAGGGTGGGGGTGCATTGATCCGACTACCAAAAAAGTCTTTTTATTTCCAAATTTCGTTTTCGATGAGGCATCATCATAGATTTTAAAAAACGAAAATGTAGTACTGCCGGATTCCGGGATGCTAGAAAAAAGTATGCGGGCACAAGCACCTGAGCAACAGGAGCCTTCTATTGTGAGTGACTCTGGACCTGAGTCACCAAAATCAGCTACACGAAGCCCTCAAAGCAAGTACAGCAAAGGTAGGGGAAGAAAGGTGTCAGAGAAAGCCCAAGGCCCACGACCCAGAGAGTGCCTTCGTCAACAAAGAGTGATAAAAGCAGCTCTATCAATCAGAGAGCAACAATATATTCAAGAGGCCTGCGAAAGGCACTGTCCTTGATAGCCAGACTGGACTTATAAGATCTACAAGCAAGCAAGGATCTAGAAGCCCAATCCCAAGTATACAGAAGCCAGCTATGCAGACACTGTGAAAGTGTCACAGTCTTGTGCCTCTCAAGATCAGAAAGTTGAAGAGCCAAGCTCAGTTGAAGAAGCTAAAGGCATTCCAATTCCAGAGTGGGAGAATGCGATGAAAGAGGTCTGCAAACAATTAAAGAAGAATGAGACATGGGAACTTGTCCCATTACCAGAAGGAGTGAAGCCAAATCTTCTTTCTAGTTCCGTGTAGTCAGGGTATATAAGGTGAAGTGCAAGAGTAAGGGCTCGATTGAAAGATGCGCGATTGGTTGCTCGTGGCTTCTCACAGCAGTATGGGAATGAAGAAATCTTTCTTCCTGTGGCAAAGATGACAACAGTTAGGGTGCTCATCTCGCTGGCTGCAAGGTTTTCAAAATGTCATTTCTCCATGGTCTCTGGATACTCAAGCAGAACATGCATGATACGCCATTGCTTAAAAAATAGGAGACTACTAGGTCACCCTTACATCACAGCCAACGGGGATCTTTTTTTTTTTTTTTAAAGGCACGAGAGGAAGGAAGACCTTCACCTTTTTGTCGAAAGCCCAGTGAAAAGTGCGGAGTTCCTCAATAATGCCATCCAGTTCCCTAGCTCTTGATATGGAAGGTATACTACTACCACTTCTACCGCTTCTGGATCAACAACTGACTCAACCGTATCTACTAGTTCAGTACCAGTCCTTTCTTTATTGTAAAAAAAAAGGCTATGCCGGTACTGATGCTACCACTGGTGCTTTGCCTCCTCCACTACTGGAGGTATCCAGGATAAGCTACTGAAGCCGCTACTCGTGCTACCATAATGAAGGTACGAGTGCTAAAGAATCTGCCGCTACCCCTGTAAGGGCTTTGCAGCCAGCTCCGAAAACCAAACCTTTACTTTGACTAATAATAGTTGGCGCTTCGTTCTCAAAGTAAAGATTTCAAGCCAAGCCTCCATTTTGAGCTGCCTTACCCTCTTCCTAGGGGGCTGTAACTTGCTGTACTGGGTGTCTTCGTTTGCTGCTTCGCTTGCTTGGCGCGCTACTATGCCGGAACTTTCTGGGTCTCGTCTTTAGCCTTACCAGAAAAGACACTTCCATTTTGTCGTTCAGCCCCCCTTTGTTCATTAGCTAAAATCCGGCGCCGCGGATTTAAGGAAAATTCCAATTCTCCTTTTTCAGTTTGTGCCTGGCTTTGCCCTGAGGACATTAAAGAATTCAAATAAAGCTAACTAACTTCGCTTGCCCAGTTTCGGCAATATATATTAAGGATTGGACTTCTGCCTCTTCCGCTTCTGTCTTTGAATCTTATTATGTTACTTCCATGTTACCGTACTTCGGATTCAGGATTGGCAGAAAGAATAGTAGTGGCTGATGAAAAACGTGATCTTGCAGGGGGTGCGAACTCGTCGCTAACGTCGTTGGTTGTCTAAATCTTTCCCCAAAAAACTGCATGAAATGGATTTAGCCCTTATACGTCTTTTCATTCTTCAGAGCCTACTCTTGCTGGAGTTGTGGCTGGATCAGATTACATAAACTCTGCTAATCTCCGAGCGGCCTTTCCTTCGGCTTATAACAAACGCTCTCGGAGGCGTTTACGGCCTGTTTCGGCTATTTGATGGACGAATGTGCCCTATTGGAGCCGTTTCCGGGCCTTACTTCTTAGTCAGATTAAAAGGTGGGGTTTTACCTTAGTCGCCTATCTATAGTAAGGAGCTATGAAGCCCTTCCCTTCTCGTAACTCTCCCCATTCATTGAGCTATCTTCAGTTTCCTTAAGGTAAGGTGCTCTTCCTTACTTGATAATGATTGGCTACCTAAGGTAAGGGGCCTCTACAGCTTGAGTCGGTCGGTCCGGCTACTCGGAAGGCGGGGCCATTAGTTGGAGGCCAGGGAGAAAGGCAACTCGTTTCGTCAACTGTGAAGGCGAGGCGGTCAGGCTGGAGTGTCTTAGCATGAGCTCCCAGTTGGGTATATGATATTTGAGGTTGTCTACGAAGTAAGCAAGGCGGAAGGAAGCCAAAGGCGAAGACCAGAGATAAAAGACGCAGCCTCGGATATGCCATAAGGACAGAGACAGCTGAAACATCCTAATAGAATAGCAGAAAGATTACGGAACTACTCCTTCATCATAATCACTGACTTAGGAAAGGAGTCATCGACGACGCTAGGAGTAAGAAAGCCAACCAAGCCCCAAGGACCCCACCAAATCATACAATCCCCACATCAGACCAAACCGAACAAGATTTTTATCTTTACGGTCTTCCATGAAGAAGATACGATAGGTGCCTCAAAGAACTCCCTGATGTCAGGGGACAAAGCCACCATACAGTACCAGCGGACGTAAGTAAGCCACATCCACGTAGACTACTATACTCTAGTCAAATACTTTTTAGGTAATAAATAGCTCGTCTGGGATGAGCCTTAACTCTGAAGGCTTCATTTCCTTGCGGAGTACACCAATAAGATGACCCCTCAGGTATGGGTTTAGAGGACAACCCCTCCCAAGCCAGAGTTCAAAGCCCTCTGGACGAAGGAGAGTTTTGGTCTGCCACAACCTCTCGAACTTTAATTTGGTCGCGATAGTAGCCAGTGTCCGAAAACCAGCCCCCCCACACACGGGCTAGAGTAGAAAATCGGCAACAGCCGTAGCGTTGACCGATACTAATCAGACCGTAAGGGTGGAAGAAATTCATCAAGGCTCTCGCCGAGATTGGACTAAGGTCCTTCCTTAGAGCGTGGACTCGGAACTGTTTTGCAAACTCTGCGCAGCCAGTGTTAGAGATCAGAGACTTTTGGTAACTGATCATTACACCAAACTGCTCCAGAGCCCGCTCATAGACCTTGGCCACTGAGGAATCAGCGATGACCACATCATCCCCTAGCACAGCATAGGAGTCGAACTTCATCCCTGGATGCACCTGATCTGCACACCAACAAGTGGTGAGAGAGTGCGAAAAGGGGCCAGGATGAATAGTAGCCAAGAGGCTGCCCCGCGATGAAGGAAATGACAGCCCTCCGGGCGTATTTAAAAAATGTTGCACGCGAGGGCCGAGTTCACAACAGCGGAGGCAAACGACCGGTCAAACAGGTATTGCATAATCTAAAAGAACCATCAAATCGGCCACCGATCGGTAGCCGATTTTAGGTCAAATGAATAACAATCCTGTTTGCCAGCCAACCTATCAAGAGGAGCTTGGAAAGTACCATCCATCCATGGGCACCCCCCTCAAGACATCCATCAACCAGTCATGGACTGGCTTCAACAACCGTTGATTGATATAGATATAGTTCCCAATGGCGAAAATCCGCCTTTTACCCCCTCCCTCAAAAGTACAACCCAGCCTTCCTGTAATAGGAGGTATCCTCAGGTCTCGATAGCTAGGCAGCTGCGGACCGCATGTCTTCTCAAACTGATCTAAATCAGATCCTGAGATATTCTGACGGTCCAATGCGAACCTAGTTCTCTCAGGCCAGAGAATACCTGATGACCACTGCTCCCCCCGAGAGTGTATAAACTCAAGGAGGAAAGTATAAGCTGATAATTCAAAGAATACGGCAGGAAAGCAAGACTTGATACTACCCTTGAAAGGGAAACCAATTCCTTGCTCTCTGGCGTTCTGTCTCAGCAGGTCATTCATTTGTTTGAATGTTGGTAATGACTTCCAGGTCGGAACCCACTTCATCCCTTGGTTTAAGGGAATGGTGGAGACTCCGGGCAGGTATCGGTTGACGAGATCAGGTATTTTCTCCTTAATAATACCAATAAAACTTGATCCGGTTGGGTTATAGACTTTTCAGTCTTCTTACTTATCTTTGGACACAGCTTAATAAAATTACTAAGTGTGAAGAAAGACAAGTATAACTTAACCAACAGATCGGCTTTATCATCCCTCTTATAAATCATCCTCCTATGAAAGGACGGGATTATGCGAGGGCACCCGGACCTAGTGAGAGAGATCGGCACTGGCAAGAGCTCAGGAGATTTCTTACAACCGCCATATTTGGAGCGATGAACTACATTGCTTCAAATACAAGGCGGTGAAGAGAAGTCCTGATCCCTTAACCAGATGTCGAACTTTCTTGCAGAAAAGGTAGCCTGCTATGCAAACTTCCTTAGTATAGCCGTCCAGGGTGAGGAGGACCATCTTTTTCAAGATAGTCACCATCACCCGAAAGTCTTCCAATACTCTCTGCCACCGGATGGGTGTCAAAGTAAGTAACTTATCAAATAAAGTTCTCATAACTAATTTCCTTTCAGGTCGCCTTTCACCCCTTTCGGAAGCGATCGATAGGGAATCACAACCACATTGCTGGGGCTGGACTCTCCACCGATTCCTCATCAGGAGATCCAGAAATTAACAGAGATCTCGATAAAATAAGTCACACTGTGACAGAACATCGGACTCGACCACAGCCACCCCACGAAGGAGTGTCTAGTAGGGCACTCAGCTGTTACTAAGTAGTGAGCATCTCAAACCAAGAGACTCACTTTAGGTAAACCTAACCATATTACAGCATTTAAATGAAGCGCTTTAACCGGTCAGGTCGCCTAAGAGGTGATCGTACTTCATTTTAGACGATCCGGGCCATAGGGAGAGGAACAAACTCCCCCATCGCACCGAGGGAATTGACCCCCTTAATTTGAATTTATTGATTGGGAAAGCTGGTTCCGTAGCATTTAAAAGAAAAAGTATCCTGAAATAAGGAGGAATGAGGATGTGGAAAAAAAGAGACGGTCTTAGACCTTATCTTAGCTGTTTAAATAAAGCAGCGGCTGTCCCCGGATTCACTGATGAAAGGCTTTAGATGGGATGGACAGAAGAGTTTGAACGGGCGAGTTACTTTAGGGTTCCACTGGTTCAAAAGGCTAAAAGCCGGAGTAGTTGATCCAGTAGTTCTAAATATAGATAAAATAATCCCAAAGAAACAACCATCCACAAATGTCGATTCATTCAAGCAAGAGAGTGCAACAATCCTTTCCTTTAATATTCGTAAACGAGTGGAAAATGCCTTGTACAGTTTCCCTTTCAGCCAGTCCAAGAGTTCACTCGAAAGCGGGTAGCCATTAAGGAAAGTGGCTGTTGGTTTGAACCGGTTCCGCCCCATCCCTTATAGGTAAGTACTGGTGAGAGGGAAAGAGCGCGGTGACTTCATTTGCTCTTGCCTTGTTAATGGACGAGGAAGTGACATGACATATAAAGAATAGGAATCGGTTGTTAAGGACCTTCTTGCCCTGACGGCTTATGGAAATTTATGCTTTCAAGCGCTAGGCCAGGCCGAGATCAAATGTCATCTTAGTCAGATCCCACGAGCAGATGTTCTCGAATAGGCAGGCTGTGAGGCAACTATGGAATCCGCCTTCCCCTTTTTCGACAGAGAATTCCAATTCGATAGATGATTGAAGGCAATTCATCCCAGGAGGAAGATTCCCACGGACTTGAAACTGTCAGATTCTTTTTCGGAAGAGCTGCTGTTCTCCTAGCTCCGGCGGAGCCCATTCCAATATGAACACTGGTCGGTGAATATTCTTACTGCCCGGTGCCCACCCTGACCTAAGCTTTAGGGAGACCTAAAGTCATTGGGATTAGAGGCTTCTTTTGCCAATCACTACTACTCTGCTCTGGAACGCCGGAATTGAAAGCCGATGATCCACGGCATATGCATCTGATTCTGGTGAAGCTACAAGCCTCTTTATAGATAGGTCAGGCCTCCAACCAAGTCTAAGTGCTCCTATCTGTTCCTATTCTCTTTCCCTGAGGAGCCGTGGAGTGAGGGCTTAGTCCAGATTCAGCAGTGGTTTTGCTTTGCCAACTTGATTCTATTCCAATCTTGTCCCTTCCTACCTATCTATGGCTATGGTATGGGTCTTCTTTTGCCTCTTCTATTATCTTGGGATGGGAAAAACCTGATTATGGGTCAAATCAAAAAGGGGTGGGGCGGCGACGACCCGAGGAAACTACAATATACCTCGATTGAAAAACGGAAACAGTTCCACGGCGGGAGAGGTTGCATTCGATATTGATTCAGATCCGTTCTCTATACCGCAGGCTCCGAGGCACCAGACGCAGACGCGTCAAGGAAGGCGCTCCGGGAAAAGGAAAGATCGTCGACTTGATTTGCCGACAACTACTCTCTAGTTACGTCGGGTTCTCCTATGCTACCAATGGGCCCAAAAGGAGACGGGACCAAAAGGCACCATTTGCTTAAGCGAAAGCATCAACCTATTAGTATAACACTTCTGATTGAGTGGCAGAAAGAAAAAACTCTTATATTCTAAAGCAGGCTTTCCTGGGAGCTTATTAAGGCAAGGAAGTAGCTATTAGGACTGAAAGCTTAGTAAGGGAAGGTGCGAAGCCTGATTGACCACTTTCGGTGGACTGATAACGGCTACCTACTTCTTGTGTTTTCAGACTAAGGCTTTCCTCACTCTATACTCGATCTTGCTTAGAAGTCTACTCTGGCACCTTGTGACGGGCTTGAATCAATCGTTACTCAATTATCACTCTCCGGCAAGAATTTTCTATCTATGTCATTAGATAAGGAAAGAAGGGGCTAGCCAGCCAAGTCTTTCCAGTTGGAAAGAACACACACAACAAAAGCTGTACTTCTAGAATGCTGATGTATGGAAGGCATCAATCATCCCAGAACTAACCGATCCAGCTGTAACGTAGTCAAAACAGTAGGTCATCCAGATTCGAAACTGACTTGGGAGAGTAGGACAGTCACAGGCGAGCTTAAGGCAGAAACCCAATGCTTCACACTGACCCAATCGGAAGCTAAATCAGTGACACACGAAAGCCAAGAGCATCGGTGACGGGGTCAACATCCTTCCGAGAGGACCGCTCTAGTTGTTGAAAGACCCTACGCTTCGTAACATACAGCTAAATAAAGCCCCTCAAAAGCATCTCCATCCGAATCTAAAGAATCATCTGTTAAGACAGAGTTTGCTAGAACAGGGCTTTCTTTTTGATTAGGAAGAAAGGGTCCTTGATTTACCCTAATTCGTAAGGAATCTCGAACTGAGTCTGATCTTTCTGCCTTATGTTCGACCTTGCCGGAAGGAAGGATTTCGATCTTCGTTACCATTCCAAAGTTTATTATTTAGCTTTCGATTAAGTGAGTGTTTGTTCGCTGAGACTCTGACTTAAACGCGAGTCTGTGACTGTCCTCTTTCTAATAAAGTCTTGTCTCTTGACCGGCTAACCGTGCCTTACCTTAAGGTAAGGGTGTGTGTGTTCGACCATGACGCTCAGCTTGTTATGGCGAGCGAATCGAGAGCTAAAGCTTCAAAGCGATCAGAAAAGCGCTAACGCGACTATACCCAAACGTCTAGTTGATGACTAGACTTACCTAGCGCTTACGTTCTCGTATTCGAGCAAATTATTATATCTTATAGAGGAGGTTGCCCTTTCGGAGTGGTGGTAGCGGTTGCCGTCATCTTATAACATGAAGAAGCCCTGGAAGAGTCGGGTTCGAATCCCCAGCTGGGTACGTGCCTCTCACGATCATTTCGGGAGACCTCGTTACAACTAACTGCTTTTCTTTAAAAAATGATAGGGGCTCCCAATGCAAACTTTTATGTTCGGTAGGGAAAGGTTAGTCAAGGTTTCGCTCCTTCCCGAAGGAGATATTGGGCAAAAAGACAAAAGAGAGTGCTGACCTCCCACACTTAAGGCATTGTGTTACACCTTATATGTTATGTCTGAATTTTGCGTTATTGTCAAGCATCTCATTCACTACTAAAAGAAAGGTATGGATATTCTGCTCGAAAGCGTGAGGGCGCGTGCCTTCTTAACTCCAAGCAGGGACAATCGGCTGTTGTCTTTGGCACTCATCCGGCTAACTGTCTCATCTAATGATAAGAAACGTAGATAACGAACTTCTCTCCTAGAATCGTTTTTCATTACAGGCCAATGATACAATGAACACTAATGGAATGCTGAAAGGACAACTTTTGCATTGCAGCTTGATGAGTCAGACTAGGCCCGGGGAGAGGGAGAACTCTTATAATAAGTAATAAGATGGGCCTTTCGCCTGCTTCATCGCCTTGACTTGATTCGGGTAAGTCTAAGTCAAAGTAAGGACTTTGCTTTTCCGGGGAAGAACTCCGAATACCTTTCGCCTGTGATTGGATGCCCTGATCCAATGCTTTCATTCAATCTATCTCATTTGCTGCATCCAAGCTTAGCAAGTCTTTTTCCTTTATTACATCCAGCTGCTTTTTTCTCGTGCCCTTTTGAACTTGAACGAAAAAAATGCAGAATGAGCGCACCGCTTCGACCATGGCTTTCTTTTCGAAAAAGTTCTGTTAGGTTCTTAGTAGCAGTCGTCGACCTTTTCTTCTTTTACTTCACATAGCTTTTCGTCTCCTTGATAGCTGGAAGTTCCCCAAAAGTATGAAAAGCTGGAGGACTTTGTACCATCCATTCCAGTGTGGTTGAATTCTGTTCAAGAGCCCAAGGACTTGGAGCACATTTATTTTGATTTCCACTGCTTAAAGTGATTGTTACGACCACGAAGAAACAACAAATCCCAACTACGGATATATAAGAGCCAAAACTGCTAAGGGCATTCCATCCAGCGTAAGCATCTGGATAATCTGGAATGCGACGTGGCATACCCGAAAGCCCTAAGAAATGCATAGGAAAGAAGGTAAGATTCACCCCGAAAAAAGTGATCCAAAAATGGATTTTCCCTAACGTTTCAGGGTATGTCCGACCTGTGATTTTACCCACCCAATAGTAAAATCCTGCAAATAAAGCAAAAACGGCTCCCATAGAAAGTACATAATGGAAATGTGCAACCACATAATAAGTATCATGTAGAGCAATGTCTAGCCCAGAATTTGCCAGGACTATTCCTGTGAGTCCTCCTATGGTGAACAAAAAGATGAACCCTACAGCAAATAACATGGGTGTTTTGTATTGTATCGAACCCCCCCACATGGTAGCGATCCAACTAAAGATTTTGATTCCAGTGGGGACAGCTATGATCATGGTAGCTGCGGTGAAGTAGGCACGGGTATCAACGTCTAAGCCCACAGTAAACATATGATGAGCCCAAACAAGAAATCCAAGAACACCTATACTGATCATGGCATAAACCATGCCTAGATACCCGAAAACCGGTTTTCCAGAGAAAGTAGAAACGATATGACTTATGATCCCGAATCCAGGCAGAATGAGAATATACACCTCTGGATGACCGAAGAACCAAAAGAGATGCTGGTATAAGATGGGGTCCCCCCCTCCAGCGGGATCAAAAAAGGTTGTATTAAAGTTTCGATCGGTTAATAACATGGTAATTGCCCCTGCCAGTACCGGAAGTGATAATAAAAGTAGGAATGCTGTCACTAGAACGGACCACACAAATAGGGGTAATCTATGCATAGTCATTCCAGGTCCACGCATGTTGAAGATAGTTGTTATAAAATTGATAGAACCTAAAATGGATGAAACACCAGATAGATGAAGACTAAAAATTGCTAAATCAACTGCTCCTCCAGAATGGCTGGTAATACCACTTAAGGGCGGATAGACCGTCCACCCAGTGCCGCTACCCACTTCTACTAAGGCTGAGCTTAATAAGAGTAAGAGACTTGGTGGCAACAACCAGAATGAAATATTATTTAATCGTGGAAATGCCATGTCAGGTGCACCTATCAGAATCGGAACAAACCAATTACCAAATCCACCTATCATCGCCGGCATAACCATAAAAAAGATCATTAAAAAAGCGTGAGCCGTTATTAAAACATTATAAAGTTGATGATTCCCACCAAGAATTTGATCGCCGGGTCGTGCTAATTCCATACGAATCAGTACTGAGAAGCATGTGCCCATCACTCCAGCAATGGCACCGAAGATGAAATAGAGAGTCCCTATATCCTTGTGGTTAGTGGAGAACAGCCATCGAACCAGATTTATCATCCAATTGAAATTCTTTCTTGATGCTTCGCTCGACACCGGGGCCCGGCGCGACGACTTTACGATTTGTTGCAGGCGAAAGGAAAGTCCCGAACTCCTGCTGTAAGGCTCGGCTTCTTTTTCCGCCGAAAGTCTAGAAGGTGGTTTAAGGTACGAGAAAAAAGTTAATAGAAAAACCAAGTCCTAACTACATACCCACAATATGGCCATACGTATCCAGAATGTCAACAAAGTACCTACTGCTCGTGCCATTACAAATGAGATCCAAATGGATTTGGTTTAACCCCAGAATTTGTTCTTCAAGAGTTTCGTTCATAATAAAGGCATGGTCAACTATGTCTTTGAAACTGAGTCCTTCCGGTAATCGCATATTTTAATCCCTATCCCTATAAAGGTTCCAAAGCATTTCTAGTTTTGCTTCGGTTTTTTGTTTGAGTTTCTCGAGATCTAACTTATTTATACGTTCCACAAGAGTACTTCGCTCGTAAACTTGTCCCGCACAAAAAATGGTTACCGAAAGGATTACTCCGATCCCCAGAAATATGGATACGACGTTCAAATTCTCCATATCAAATTTATTCAAAGACAGTTCCGCTCCCCCCAACAAGAGGAAAGACTTGTCGAAAATCACCGATTGGCTTGGTCCAACCAAGAAAGACATGGGAGTTTTGGGCGTAAAGTTTCTTTCTTCTCTTACGAGATTTTTAGTTGGATGAAAACAGCAGATATGGGACAAGGGATAGACTAAAAAAAAGACCTTCACCTCAATCTCCACCGGTTCCCACTGAAAGCAGAGCATTACCTAAGGTAGATCATTTATCCCTCCTTCCAGTTTGCCATAAACCTTCTTGGCTAACTGTTGACATCATCTTCAATCTCAGATGTCAACTCTTCAAGGTGTGCTTTCTCCAAGTTTGTCAGGATCCTCTACATCTGTTCAGTCCTCCTCGAGTGTACATTCAATGTCCAAAAGCTTGCTGGCCAAGCTCTCATACAGGGTTAGGACTTCCCTCGGGCATTGAATCTCTGGCCTTAGCCTGCCTACCAGTCTTGATCTCTTTCAAGAACAAAGGGAAGCACTAAGAAACTATTTCATTCAGCATGCCATTGGAAGAAATTCTTCACTCGGATGCTCTCACAGCGATGCTGAAAAGGTCATCGGCTCAACACTCCCCTGACTTACGCGAAAGAATCATCCTCAGAAAACTAGCATCCCGGATGGTTGAGCTTCAAGGGAAGGGTGCTGACATGATCGAAAACCTATGTGTTAAACATGACTCTGATTGTCCAGCTGGCTAGACTGGTTTGCGCTTTCTTTCTTCAATTAGTTTAAGAGTCTAGAATTCCCATTGAATGCCTAGTCTCAGTAAGCTTCCTACGTTCATTGATTTTATAGGCTAGAGAATGAAAAGCTGTTAGGAAGAAGGCAGACTTTGCGATCGTAAATAGAGAACAAAAGCAATTCCTACCCCGCATTCTTACTTTCTTATAGAGAGAAAGTAGCCGGCTCCGGTGCATGTAAAGTCTCCGTTAATCCAAGGCTTTCGAAGACTATGAGGAAAGGTTCAATTCGTAACTTATAGTTGAAAGAAAGTGGGTATGGGACTAGCCCGACTCAGAAGGATAGGGTTACGGAGCTCGACGCTAGCTTAGGAACGCAGGTAGGAGACCGAAAAGGAAAGATTCCTCGGCTAAGCAGTCAAGTAAGAAAGATAGGGGTCTGAAATAAGTTCACTGAAAGCTTCAAGCCAGGACAGGAAAGCTTATTAGAGTGGAGGTGGGAAGCTACCCGACTAATTGACAACGGAAAGGTCTTTCAAACAGAGATTACACTGAAAGAGAATCATCAACTGAATCCGGAGAAAGCTCCCGTATCTGGAGAAGGAACAGCTTTTGTTGCATCGGATCTTGTGGTGGATGTTGCTGCTGAGAGAGAGTATCGGGCCTTAAAGGCTTTTTCCGAGTATGAGACTGGGTTCGCAGAAGCTGACACAAAGAACGAATCTGATAATATAATATGTTGAGGTGGCATCTCTCGAACCAATAAATACATATGTAAAGGGAGGTTCCGCTCTTGGTTAGAGGCACCCCGAGAGTCTTCAAGTCAAGCAGGAAAGGTGGAGTCTGATCCTGTGACTGATGCTTGACCGAGGCCTATACTTAGGGCTCGATTAATCCTAACCCTTATAGTTGACGCTTGGTTGGCTAAGAACCTTTCTTACTTCATTCACGGATTCTCTCGAAAGCAAAGAAGTAGTTCAATTCAAGAAGGCTTTATCGACGCAAGGGAATGAAATTAAAGCTACTTTAGAATGTATGTGACAATCCCATAGACAGAAGTGACATAAGGAGTTTGGCTTACAGCAATACGTCAAGGAGAGGCGCGAAGCGGGCAAGCACTCAGCTCAACTACCGGTTCAACCAATCAATCTCTGAATTGCGGGAAAGTTCGGATTCAGGATCAAGAAAGCTTACCCTCTTCTCTTAGTATATAAATTATATCCCCAGGGAATGACTTATCATCTAACCTTGCTTACTTCTAAAACCTTGCTTTGAACTTCCCTGACCCTTTCTAAAATTGAATTTACAGTTCTATCGACTCGGATTTTCCCAAATACCGAAACCTTAGTCCATGGAAAGTTACGAAAAAGTAAGCACATAAAAGCTCTTCTTACGACCGAGGACTTGCTTTCCTGCTGCCTTGCGCCTTAGACCCTTTTCTTGCATTGCCTTTGGAGTTTTCTAGCTTCTAGCACTCTTTCGGAATAAGAAAAGCTTCCCCCCCATGGAAGACTCACCCAAGAATCTCGATTAAAAAAAGATCAACCTTCTTTCATTCTCATCCATCGGTTGAATAAGTTACCGAAAGTAAGACAGAAATCGTTTAAGTCATAGTTCTTATCTCTTTCTTTCATAAGCTACTTTCTCTCTTGCTCGAACTGCTACTTTACCAGAGGGCCCTCTCGCTGACACCTACTGGCTTGCCAGAAATCAGACTGGACTAACTGACCGGATGCTTCGGCCCACTACTGACCACCGGATACTGACCGGCTTGACTTGGGACTGGCTAGTTAGAGTCCGACCAATAGTAGCCTCATCTTATTTTGAATTCCACCGGATCCGTTCATTCCTTCATGTCAAACGAACAAGCTACTCTCGTTCCAATGATTCACCCGGTACTCTCCACCAGTTGTGGATCCGAAGCCAGCCCACCTCATGTTCCCATCCATGGATCCAAGCCTTAAACTACTCATTCATCTGGCTACCGATCAAAGGGAAGGCGCTTTTTGCCCTCCACCATCTTCCCCTGCGATAAGCAATCATCTCCCGGGTTCTCTTCTCTGTTAGCCATCCAATCAATTCTTTCTTCTGCTTTCCTAGGGCCACCTATTTCTTCCTCTCCCGCAGCCAATGAACCTCTTCTGCTCTTTCAAGTTCCAGTGCTGGCGGAATAACCTCGCTCCTGTACTCGGATCTAAGTGATCTAGCATCGAGTGGATCTAATGAGGCAAGAGAAGCAGTCGAAGGCGACTCGATTCTTAAAACCATTAAGCGGGACAAAGACCCGGGCGGGCTCTAGTAGTGGAAACCATGAATCCAATTCCTCTATTGCTCTCCCATCCACCAACCTCTCTCCTCTTCCCAATCTCCAGCCAGCGCCGCTAAGCAACCTCGAACAGAACCATCTTTCTCTCTATCTCTCGGCTTGGAAATAGCTACCAAAGAAGGAATAGGAATCTTCTGGGTTCTCGATCGAATGAAATAACGTATCAAAAGGCCAACCTTATGGATCCAACGAAGAGCCATCAACAGCGAAGGAACCCCCACCAAGTTCTCAACTAATCCATTCTCTGGGATCGACTCAACCTTTCCTATGCTGGTGAGCCCACTTCTACAAGTCCATCCGGCATCACCATTCCCAATGCATTCTCTTCCTTCCCCGGATTCGGGTTAATCTCAATAGTTTGATAGCGTATGTCAGGTAGTTACAAGTGAGATAGATGTGTAACTAACCTCTAAAACTAAGCCAAGGCCCGCCGATTGAAGGGTAACAGAAGGTAACCGGTTAGCGAGCGGTGTCGGTAGGCGAAGCAGTGCCTTTGTCGGCTTAGAAACAATTCCCGAGAGAAGCAAGCGCTATAGAAAGCTTTGAAGCTACGTTTAGAATAGTCGAATAGGTAACAACGTTTATGGCGCTGAGAAGCTTGAAGCCAAGTATTCAGCTTCTGCTGGATTCTTTTTTTCTTGAAAGGCAGGCTCAGTCAGGTTCGCTCGCTAGTTATATGCTTAACATCTGCATCTGAGGTCAGAGGTGCCACTAGGGTGAATGCTCAGCTTCAACTCTTACTTTGTATTATAAGTACACTGAAGGTTCACTATGTCAATCTACAACTCAATGTGATTGGCTTCGTCCGGGCTCAGTTTCTTCCGGCCGCCTCATCCTACTCCACTGGCTATGGTTTGCTGCCAAACGGACTCTCTCGGAGGTTTTCCCGTGGATGTAATGCTTAGCAAACCCGTACGCCCCTACCCGAGAGGCAAGGTAAACCTTAACCGTCGCGCAAACTCATCGGACTTCCAAGTCAGTTCAGGCTCACTTTTCACACCAGGAAAATTTCAACACGCGAAAGACAAGATTCGTCGAATCGAGGATATCAACACCCTTACGAGAGGCAAGACCAGGGGAAAGGATTTGAAAGGCCAGTAACAATGCGATATTCCATAGATAAGCAAGAAACTGAAGCTTCTCTTCTTTTCTTATTTATGATGTACCGGCGGAAAGGATTTCACAGAAAGGTTGATCGGTACTACTGGAATTATCCCTTTAGGGAGTAAACAAGTATTTACTTGTAACTGGTTCCGTCTCCCATTTTATTTAAGATAGAATATAGGTATAGCCTCATCCATGTGAGTCTTCAATTAGCTCCACTTCAATAGAGTGAAAAGGAGATAGGGCAGATGAGGATATTGAGAAAGAAGGCTTACACCCCCGGAGAATGGAACCTTGGATCACGTCTTCGGATACTTACCTTTTGCTGGTGGATCTTGCTTGATGTTCCAAACCAACCCGTCTAGCTAAATCTGATATGAGCTAATGAGCTAAGCTGCTTATCCGAGTAGCTACCCGAAGGGACAGAAGGTTCTATAGAGTTCCAAAGGGAGGAGGATTCATTCGAACTAAAGACATTAAGACCCCTGCTTATCCATCTTATGTTGTTGCAGCTACCCCCTAACCCTAGGGGAATTGGAGTAAGGTCAGACCACCTTCTTTAAGAACCAGTTGATGTTGGAATCGAGTGAAGGCAGGAATGAGGGGGAAGAGAAGCTAACATCCTAACAGAAAGTTCCGGGGAAAGTGACACTCCAACCTCCGATCTAATGATCTTTTAAGTAAGATCTAACTGAACTCAAAGTCTCCCCTCAATGATAGATTAGCCATCAAAATGCATTAGTTTTTGATATCTATTTGATCGTGCTCCTCTACCAATTAACCAACAGCCACAGACGGGGTTGAGGAACTGACTTGACTTTAAGTTTAAGGTGTCCGAGGAAAGGTTCGGGCTCATCATAGAATCTTTCTTACGCATTACGCAAATTATCATCGTCTCGAGTGAAAGAAAAGACCTGAAATGCCCCCATCTAGACGTATAATCGTATTCCAAGCCATCAAGTGTAAAGAAAGTTGTTTCATCACAGCAAAGTAAGGGTGCTCCTTCTCTCTACTGGTAAAGCTATGTAGGGTTAGCCAGTGAAAGCAGTGAGATAAGGCAAGTTTTCCCTAATAGGATTCCCTTTCTGTTGAACAGAGAGTGAGCCCGTGTCCTCCTCGCTAGTATGATAGCAGCCCTCACTTACTTAAAAGCTTTGGTTATTAGCATGAAAATAAAAAGAAAAAACCGGAGCATTATTTGCAGCTTCAGCCACACCAGCAGGTGCATTTTGAACAAGAGCCGCATTATCAGCAGCAGGCATCGTTTCAGTGGTAGGTTCTGATGGTAGCATTGGTTCTTGGAACATAGGCCATTCTCGGTGACGGGTTGACACCAGGTTCCTTATTTGCCACTTTGCATTCGTAACGGGCATGACCTTGTCGTCTGCAATGCGTGCAGAACTTAGGTATTCAAAAAGAAACGATTTCTTGCTGGTGATCCATACACAGTAGATCCAATCCAAACACGATTTTGGAGGTTTTCCTTGAGAAGACCGACTTCTACACAAACCCTAGCTACGTTGGGGCGTGAGACAAGCTTCGTAGGACCAGTCAGGCCAATTCCGAAAGTCGAGACGTCAGGCGAAACTCAAAAAAGAAGACAATAGGCAGATGGGGTCGCGATACCCGCGCATGCATTGGATCACCATTGCAGAGACGGAAATCATGGCTCCAGCAGAAAACCCTAAACTCCCTCAATAAAAAACTTCTCTTTTGGTGCATATTTTCTTTGTTCGAGAGCTTGATGAAGACGTGCCTTGGGTCTAACAGAGTGATCGAAAGATCTCCCTTGGTACGCCAGTTCTTGCGTGATCTAACTAACCTCTTTCTTTAAACAGACAGACAGATACGTAGTGGAATAAGGCGCTGCCACTATAGGTGCGAGTAAGCTGACTGGGCTACCCTCAGATTATATTATAGGTCAATAAGTGAGACAGAGGTTCCTGCGGAAAGGCGAGAAAGCAAGTCCATCAACCATTCCATTCTGCATTACTTTACTTGGAAGACTAAACCTTACCTAGGGCTTCAAGTAAGGACTTACGGATTGGACAGCAAAGACTGGAAGCAGTAAATCGTAAAGTTGGCTTTTACCGGGTGGAATAGTAAATAAAGGCTTACGAGGTTTGAAGTTTGAATTGAAGAAAGAAGAAAACAATTTCATAGTTCTTTGACCCGTTCAAAAGCACATCCAGTGAAAAAGCGTGAGCCGTTATTTGCTTATAAGAAGAAAACACTTTAAAACATCTCTGTAAGCCAAGTAGAACACGGCAATCAATAGTTTAAACATCTCCAAAGGGAGAAGGAAAGGATGCAGGAAGGTCAAAAGTAAAGGTCTTCAATAGTAGGATCATATCAAACAAAGGATCAGTCAACCAACAAGCGTATTCATGGCAACATTGAAGCAAGCGAAGGCCGAAAGGCAGCACAAATCTGAGGCTGAAGCCAGAAGCCGAATAGGAAGGATTCTGAGGATGGCACCGTCACCAGCAACCCCTAAGCAGCAGGCGGAGGATGTGGAGGGGAGGTATTCTAACTACTAGTCGGTCAGTCCGGCAAGCCGACCCCCAAGCCATACGGAGGAATGAGTAAGCGAAGGCGCTACTTCTTTTAATAATAGGACTGAGTTAACCTCCTGTGTATTCTCATTCCATCTACGGAGACTAAGCCCTTCCTTTCATACCTGGTCTAGTATCTCTTAGGTCGATATCCAGTAGCAGCAGAGGGAGAAGTTTACCCGGCTTATCCGGCTTGTCAATTATTGGTGTAGTGCTTGAGGGCTGGTGCTATACCTCCTCTCTTTTATTAACGGAAAAAGAAAGTCGATTGAATCTTGGTAATTGAGTGAAGAAGCTCTCAGCGAAGAACAACCCCTAAATCCCGGAAGTATTGAATCTGGATCCGATCTCTTTTGGTACACTCGAGTCATAAGGTGTGTACAGACAGACAGGCTTCCTTTCGAAAGGCTAGGCACCATTTGATCCAAAGCTCCTCATATGATGGGTATAGGCTAGTTGAAAGGAATGACCTCACGTCAAGCGAACGGCATCAAGGAATCTCCGTTTTCAACCTTTGTAGCATCGGTTACAGCTGGCAAAGCTAACCTCTATCCATAACAAGAAAGAAGAATCTCGATCTAATTGGAAATTTCCCATCCCTTTATTTAAATCTCAATCAACAGGTAGCCGCAAGGGGTTATCTATCAACAGGGCATTTAGTTCCGTCATTAGATCCGTCTATTCGGGGAGCGAGGCGGGGCCTTCCCTCTCCAATCTCATTCTCGGGAGAAGGCATCGGGGGAGCAGGGCTAGGGGATAAAGATTTGCGAGCCTTCTTCTTATTAGCTCACAGCTTCTCCTTCTATGAGAACTGAAGTGGTGAGGGCAATCTTCCAGACCCCGGCTGGATTCTATCCTTTTCACACCCTGCCCGGGTTCGGCTTCTCAGCTTTCTCATTGGCTTATTCACTCCTCACGTCTCGATGTTCTCACAAAAAGAGAGGCCGCGCGAAGACCTTTGAGATTGAATCAAGAGGACCGTGCCAAGCATAATATTAGGATGATGCCGCGGAAAGAGGACCATTCAAGACGGATTGAAACAAAGAGTCGTGCTGTGAGCAGAGGAGCTTGACTAGAGCATCTCATTGACCTCGCCTCGAGAATACCTATTAAGAGTGAGAAAAGCCCGAAAGAATCGATCGCGTTTGAAGATGCCCGCAGGACGAAGTCAATAGACGGTAGATAGACTGTTTCAAGTCAATCGATTTCATTCCGTCTTGGATCAGTCAATCGAGGATCAGCTAAGAATTCGCATTTCTTTTTTTGCTTGATATTCAAGATTGAGAGAAGACTTATTATGGCCCCTTGCGGCACAGAGGTCGTTGCAAGAAGGGTCCCAAGAGGACCTTACTTGTTGGACAAAGGGGATGCCAGAGCGCATCGTACAAGGCAAGGCGCGTGGTGGATGGAAGGGTTTGGGAAAAAGGCTTTTTCTGTTAGAAAGTCAAAAGAGAGAGGGGGTTAAAGGTTACAACTGGGCCATAAGTGGAGGGAGTAGCCAAAAGATATCTGAATGCGACCCATTTTGACTAGCGAAGTGGTTCGGCAGGAGATAGATGGAGCGCGTGATCTCTATCCCTCTATCCGGCTCATCGAAGGACTGACTCCCCGAAACGGGACACATGGGTTGGTGAAGGTGCGCTGGTTAGCTGGGCAGGATTGGGCACGGGGAGAGAAAAGTGGAGCGGGGAGGAACCCAAGAGCAAGGAAGGAATACGCAGGAACGAAGCCTAATCCCTCTGGTCCTTCGCCCTTTCTTGCCTTCAACTGACCCCGGCCGGAACAGGAAGATTCAGAACTTCTTTTAGAAGAAAGAAGATCCGGTGATCTCTACTAAATAAAATGGGGCTAGGAACTCCTATCCCGAGGTAAGAAAGAATAGACGACCTACTAAAGACAGATCGTCAGTGCGGCTATGAACGGAGCTTAGCCATACCATACCATAGGGGTCGCTCTGAGACCTCTTGTCGAGTGTAAACGCTCCTTGCGCCTATTGGGACAGTTGCTTTTAGCTTATATTCTGATTTTCCCCATCCCGCAAACGGCCGATGGGAACTTAGATGAGTCTCGGAACTCATTTCCCTCAGTCTTTGACGTTGCTGTCCCCCATCTCTGATTCCGTACTCAATTCCGTGGCACCTGCCTGAACAGACAGATCGTCAAATGGTGACGTATATAAAGAAGTGGCCGGTTCCTCATGAATTGCTTTCTCGAGTTGCTGTTGCCGAAGCTGAGCTTGAAGAGCTTGTTCTCTCCACTCTTGTTGCTTTCTTTGCTTTATTTTATCTGATAGTCAGAGAATTGACTGGGCGGTAGGGAGTGTAGCCAGCCCTAAGGGTCATGGAAGTTGGAAAGACTCACCCAAGCTATTCTATTGATGAATCCGATCTGGCTTTCTAACTAGAAATAGAATAAGTGAAGATAGATAAAGGAAGAGAATTGAGAAGAACTAACTGGCTTTACTGCGTTATTCACTCCCGGGGAAAGCTCTACGCCTTAGGTAAGGATAAAAGAGAGAATATTTACCCATCACTCGTTTCAAAGAGCTTGAATATTAACTTATTCATCATCTTCTTTTTTCATTTCGACTAAGCAGTAAAGGATCAATATAGGTGATTTTCGTCTCCTTACCTTCTTTTCAATAGCGCGTAGTGAATAGCGTAGTTCTTCTTCTGTGGTTTCGACTTCTCATAGCTACGTTTCGAAAAGGTCGACGACTGCGCTGCATTCCATCGATGCTCCAGGAAGAAAGCATTGACTCAACCCGGGGCGAAAGAGTAACCCGATCCCTTCGGTCGAGCCTATTACTAACCTCTGTTCCGAGGCTTCGTCATTGAGAAGATAAGCCCCCAGCGATTGAAGGTATAAGGTAGCGAGAGGCAAGCCAGACAAGTCAAGCTTCTTCACTCTTGGTTAGCCCCTTTCTTAGTCGTACTGAGGAAAGCTCCAACCCAACTAGAACCTCTAGAGAGTGGGAATCCCAGATCTCTGTCTTAAGCTTCCACTCCTGCCCCTGCACTGGTAGTTGAGAGAGCTTCATCTCCTTATTCTATCGGGTTCTTGCCCTCTCCTCTGTCTTAGGTTAGTAAAGCTAACGCGAACTCCCTTCCCCAACCCAAGAAAAGGATGCTCACAGCCTTCTGATTCAATTACTCCCGTACCCGCATTTCCGGTGAACAGAAGAAAGAGATGCTTTAGGCTTTCCGTGCCTAAAAGAAGGTAGCTCAGCATCTAGTGAAAGAAAGAAGTTTTAAATTAAAGAAAGGAATGATACGCCCCCCCTATGGGTTGGGTCAGTCTTGCCCTCCGAAACCCATATTCTCAGATTCGTCCTTATCGCTTTCATAAGGTTCGGGTTACTCTTATCACACACTCTGAAGAATCAGACTCAGATTGAGCTGCATTGCCAGGCTCCAACCCTGCTTTTAGCTCTCTTCGGTCTTCGTCGATCGAGTACCCTTGGCTAGAACTGGTTCACCGGTACTACCATCGAGTCTCATGCGGTCCTACTCTTCATTAGAGAGGGTTCTTTCTTCTTTGTCCAATACACACGGTAGGAGAGGATAGCTAAGCTAGCTTCGTTGTTTTTGATTGAATTGAAGCAAGGAAAGCCGCCTAAACCTTCCTAGTCGAGCTTCCCACGCAAATCATAGGTTCGTCAAAACCGGGTGGAAAGGGACCAAGCTCAGAGCAGAGTAAGAGGCGAGTTGACAGACAAAAGCGGTGCTTCTCCTAACGGGAAGCATTCGGTCACTGATTTGAGCCTTAGGTTAGGATAGGACAGTTAGAGTTACTGTAACGCAGTCCTCTTACTTCTCTTGATGTTGCTCTAACTGAGTAAAGAACGTCCTGCGGTAACGGTGGGCGTGTAGAAAAACCTTTCGTCAAGTAGGTAAAAAAGCGCTTCTCTTTGCTCTCGAAAGAGCAAAATTTACTCTCGGGAAAATATCCCGCCTCCTCTTTCTTTTGAATAGGAAGAGCGGCTGCTTATGGAAGAAAGTGATTCGGAAGTGGTATCTATCGCAAGATAAAAAACCTCAATTGCATTGACCCCAGTTAAAGAGGAGGCCTATCAGTAAAAAGTCTTCTTTTTCCGAACATGCCATAGGTTTAACGGATCCCACTCTAGATTCACTAAATGATCTGGATTCACTAACCGGAGCGGAAAGAGTAGAGCTAGGAAAGCACTGACCAAGAAGAATAGAAAGATAAAGAATAAGAGGAATAGAGCTAAGAAGGGATAAGAAGAAGAATTAGTTCACTAAAATAATAAATATAACTAACTAATCATGCCTTTCTCTTTATGCGTCTAGACTGATTGATAATTGGAAACAAGGGCTCAAAAACGGAAAGTTTAAGGCCAGCTCCTAAGCAAGACAATAAAAGAAAGTCACTAACTACCTTAAGATAATCGGGCTGGAGTCAGAAAAGACACCAATGGGCAACTCAGGAACGACTGCCAAAGCCGCTGCTGATGAAAATCAGACCAGAAGATAAAAGTTTTGATCGTAGACCCCTTTTATTTTAGTTTTAGAAGGCAGAAACAGAAGATTGATGAGGTCTTAACCTTTAGAATAGGGATCGCTGGTTCAAAGCTTTCTTTATCTAAGTTCTTTTTAGTACTTCTTTTTCTTTCCGAATCGGGAATTTAGAAAGAAAGCATTGAAGAAGAGGTAAATAAGACGACTAGTAAAAACAAGAAAAAAAACTCAATTGAGAGATGGTATTCATACCCAGGCGAAGAGAAGCGGGGAAGACAAGGTTTAGAATCTTGGTGTAGATGAATTGAATCATCAGCTGTGACAGAATCTTCCTTTATAAAGAAAATCTCTTTTCATGTCCACATTTAGCTTTAAAAGTAATAAGGCACTCATATTCATCATGCCCAGAGGAGGACAAGGAAGGAGCGGTTATATTATAATGCGTTCTGCACTAGAATCAGAAAAGGAAGAATGCCCCATTTCCTTTCTTAGGGGAATAGCCGTTCTTGTCTCAGATGCGGGATTACCGGTCTCGTTAATCAATATAAATCGAATGTCCTTGCCCTCTTAGCAAAAAAAAAGAGGTCTTGGTGTGCGAAATGGATTCAGAAGGGCTTGTTCTCAGATGCCCAGAATCTTTAGATCCGCAATAGACGTTAAATTCGAATTCGGAATAGTTTTAATCCAAGGGGTTGTGCACCAAGAAGACGATTCGAGAACAGTTCCTTCCCAGTTTGAGTTTCGATCTTCGAACTTTGTCTCAGACTCTTCTTATCTTAGCCAAGCACCAACTCCGTCTTAGTCTTTGTCGAAAGCTAGTCCCCATCCTCCTATCGGTCTTCTCCCATCTGGAAAGACTGACTAAGAGAAGTTGGAATGAGAGTACGGTCGATAGAATGTTTCCTGAAACTAGTGCCCTCAAATGCCTTTTAATTTGCCTGTGACGCTCCTCTTTGCCAAAGTCCAGCTGAACTTCAGTATGGAAGGACAGTTCGTTCTTCCTTCGGCTCCTCTGCTTCTGCCGATGATCCTTCTCGGGACTGTCTCATCCCGATCAGCTTCTGTTCAGTCATACATAGTGTGGCGTCCCCCAGGTCGATTGGGTGAACGCATTCTCCGAGGTAAAAAAGAATATACTTTGTTTCAATTTCAGGTCAAACCGCATGGCGTGATAAGTGAAAAAGAAATCTACCTATGTTGATAGCCCTCTTTCGGAGTCTTTGATTCGATAGTAGTCACCGCTGGAAAGGAAAGCTTTTAACAAAACATCTCTTCAAATCTAAGAGCCCGTGAAGGTCGAAAGATTTTCTTGCTTCTCTAAAAGCTGCTATGTTGCCGGGCTAGTCCTTTCTTTTAGGAAGAGTCTAGTCTTCCCATAGCATAGTCTTGAAACGAAGCCCTTCGAACCTTTTTGCCCTCTCAAATAAAAAAAAAAAGCTTTTCGGTGGCTGACTTCTTTGCTTTTTTCTTTTCTGTTGCTTTGTCTGGCAGTTCTCCTTATACCATGACTGGCCCGAAGCCGGCCCCCTTAACAGACATATCTGAAAAGAACATGGCGTCTATCAGAGCTGGTTCTCTGATTTTCTTCCTTTCTTGGGGCTATTCCATCTCGTCCAATATCGTAGCGTAGTCTAAGACGCTCAGCCTAGAAATCGACTCTGAGACCCGGCCCTGTCCCAAAAGAAAGCTTTCTCTCTTTGGCCCAATTAGGGGAGAGCGAGCTTCCTGAACTCCCAACTTCCATGGAAAAAACAGAAATGGATAATTCAACCGCTACTTCAACAACATCAATAAGCTGATACAGAACTTAAATCTTGCACATTGAAGGGGAGGCATCGGCCTGATATCGCCCATTTATTCGATCTTTCACCGGGGCAGCAGGAACAGCAAACGGAGAGATCGAGACTCAGTCCTGAACTCCAGAAGCGGACGGATGCCCGAGGAGTTCTACCGTTGACGACAGCAGCGGGAATGGATTTCAAATAGCAGCTGCCCGAGAAGGCTAAAAAAGCGACATTTCCATTTATAACAAATATAACAAAAGCCATTGCCATTTAAGATATTTTTCCACCAGGTCATAATACCCCTCTTTGAACTAAACAAAGAAAGACCTTTCGTTTGAGGAGAGAAGAAATGAAAGGAAGAGATGGGATTCATCAACAAAGGGATAGGGATAAGGAATCGCGGCGATAAACAAACAGAGGAGGCAAGATAATAGATATGTAAAACCTTCCCCTTCCACCAACAGGGCATTCTAACAGCCTACTCGTGCAAACAGTCAATTGCCCATCATTTGCACTGGGAATGGAAATGCAAATTTATAGATCTAGAGTCAGATGAATATGCAACAGTCTCTTTCCTCCCTCAAAGCCTAGTTGTCCACTAGAAGCAGCCAACTATGGGCTATTTGGCTTTCTTACTTACTATTGATTCAATGTCAATGGCATTTTATTCTTTTTTGCTTTGCCTAATCAGTTCAATCCGGTTGCCCAATTCCCCCCCTCGCAGCTTGCAGAAAAATAAAATAATGTATGTATAAGCCTTAAAAGAAAGCATACTCTCACGCACGAAGAAATAGCGTAAAGTAGAAGAATAGCTAAGAGATAACCTGCCCGCAGTAAATGGGCGTCCCAAAAAATTCTTTTTTGGCCAGAAAAGGCAACCTTACCGGAAAAAATCGTAAAAAAGGCCGGAAACGAGAACCGGCCGAGAGCTAATAACGAAAAACAGGGGAAAATGTTACATGCGGAAAGATACGGGTATCTACGGAACGAGTAGGGCACCAATACATAATAGAAAAAGAACAACAAATAAAACATGAACCACGAGATTGCAAAAAACCAGCAAATGGCGGCAACACACAGGGAACTTCTCAAGTACCCGAGAATCAGAAATGCACTCGTGCAAAAGAGAAACAAGCCCGGACTACAATGGTGGCAGCTGACACAGATGAGCAGTGCCATAAACAAAGGAATAAACGGAGGAGACCTTTCCGCCATAGCTTACGCCCTCATTCCATGCTTTCGGATGCGGGGTGGGGAAAGATACCCGATGTAATCAACCTCTTTTTAAACATAGAAGGCGTAGAACACATAGCGAATGCGGTGCAGGCGGAAAAACAGATATATTAAATCATAGGGTAGAGGCGGCCAAAGGGATAGCTGTTGATAGGGGGGACCAGATAACTGACGTTATGTATGAGCCGCAGGAGAAATCCGCGAGGGCCATTGCTGTTTGGATTGCAGCCATAAGCGTTGCCGTAGCGCTTGCCGGCAAGAAAAAAAAGTAGTTCAGTTTGAAGTGAACAAGGCGGATGTGTGTCCACCTTTCTATTTACAAGGGATTGAATTGATCACCTTGGATAAGAGAAAAAAGAGGGATGGTTGACTTCTATGCCCGGCCAAGGGGAACCAAGCTCATGGTATATGAAAGTCTAAGGGGAGAAAATCAATAACTTGCCCCACAAGAGGGCATAGCTTCGCTCCTTGTCTAACAATGAAAGGAATAGATCTTGATTGACACCCTCATGAGAAGTACCCCATCTTTGAAAGCCACAGGATCGTATCCTTCCATGGTTCGCCGATGTCCCTTTGACTTGTTACTTTCTGGAGACAGAAATGTGGAATTTTCGTTTTCAAGAGAAGAAGAGCTATTGAATGAAAAAGCGCCCATTTTTTGAGTGAAAAAGTCACTATCAAGAACCCATAAATTAAGTTAAGATTCAGAGATCAAGATGTAATGCAAACCCGCCTTCAGATTTGAACATGCACATCTCTGATATGCTCCTTAACACCTATTTAGGAAGCGGCTTCGTAATCATAACTATCTTTTTCAAGATCAAAGAGGAGGACTCGGCCACCATCAGTAAGCCAGTACAGAACTACACTCCTTCTTCGCAACACACCCCTCCAAAAAAAACACCGTCTCGCGCTCACTTAGAGTGCTCCGCCATGGATGACAACTTTATATGTGAGGAAATGAAGAACCTCCTGCTGCACGTTTTAATGATTTTTTTCCCCCTTCCCTTGCAAGACTGCCATTTCGCATTCGAATTGATCCAGTTGATGAGGTCAGGCTCAAAGAAGCCTTTTTGCTGTACAATGGTTTGTTATTCAACTTTCTCTCCCGTCCTAGGGATCTGGCTAGCGTCGTGCAGCGTTCGGATGAGTTATGGTGGGATACCTATATCTCCAGCCAGTTCACCCAAAATGCGAATTTCTTCATTGTAAGGTTTTTTTGTCCAAAAAGATGCCCTTTGGTTCTTCTTCTCTCAGGAAGAGAGAGGTCAATCTCTAATCTTCCCTTCTTTTCATCCTACGTTCGGCGGAAAAAGAAGCCGAGTCTTACAGCAGGAGTTCGGGACTTTAGCCTGCTGATAAAGAAATAGAAATACGTCACCGGACAAGATAAATAGCAAGTAAAAGACGGAAACCTTCAAAAGAAGTATTAGGAAGGAAAAGATGCCTTCTTCACTGGCCAGTTCATTACCTGCTTGGAGGATAGATCTACTACTTGCCTGTATGCCGATTCAAGACAATTTCAATCTGTGGAAAAACACGCTTAATCTCCTTGCGCTTATTGCATCAAGCACGAGTTATTAAATAAAGTGAATGGAGGATTTTATCGAAATAAGAGGAAGCCTAAGGACAGCTAATATAATCTGCATGTAAGGAGCCCATTCACGAGCACTAGCTTTCCGGGTTTTACCCTTTGAAAAACCTTTTCCATCATATTTCTTTTTTGACAAGAATCTTTACGATACCCACGAAAGGAGAGTTGGTATAGGCGAAGTAAACAGTTCATTGGCAGTGGGAAAGGCACTTACAGTAAGCTTTAGACTCTCGTCCATAGTCTAAGAGAGGTAGTTGACTTCTCAACTACTATTAGAGGAAGCTGGGGAAGTCGGCTCTGTCAAAAGGACTGCATTGATCAGATCCTAGAAAGGTGCTATGCACGCGTCATCAGCCAACACATCCATACTATAGCACAAAAAATCTTTTATTTGGTGGATTACGTCTGGAGCACCAGAGTGCAGGGGAGACAAGTCTGCCATCTGTCTTGAAAGAGAAGAAAAAGAGTTTTCAGCTGCATCAAGAGACCCTTCAAAAACCTCCTCCTCATAAGTAGATTGGCAAGGGTGTGCGCTGACAGATCATGTAATTGCATTGACAGTGAGATTGGATAGTTCCATTTCTTTTTCTCACCCGGGGTAGGGGAATGTAAAAACAGAGATCAAAGGGCAGTCTTTGATTCAGACTACCTGTTACGACTCACTTGGGACATTCTATCTTGAGAAGTGGTGCTACTAGTCTTTCTTCCCCCAAAAGCTGCGGGCAATCGGCTTTGAACATGATAAGAAGTTATTCAAACTCGTGTCAATTCTCCTTAGCCTTATGATCTTTCTCTGGGTGCATCACATCTAAGCCAATATCGATTCAAGCAGGACAACTACATCATGAAAGAAAGAAGTCGTGCTTTCCTCTCTTATTCTTATTCAATTGATCTTCTTTGCTATTCAGAAATGAATCTGCACCTCCCTACAAGATTCCACCCTATTCTATGTCATTTGCTGCTTGCTTGACTTCCTCCAGCAGTTAAGTTCTTGGTCTTCTAGTTTTGAATCTACTTTCTTTTTCTGGTTCTATCAGACCGTTCGTAGGGGATCTCCTAAGACTAAGAGGGGGTCTCAGGCACAGCCCGCGAGAGGTTGGAGTTTACCCGTTAGGATATCCAAAAGATTGTGCTAATTTGGACTTTCTTTAACTTGTCAATAAGTCAGCGCAGACGACACTAGTTTTGATTGTTTTTGCCGTGTCTAGAAATCCAAAGTTCCTTCGTCGAATAGCAATCGACGCTCTCGTCAGCAGACCTGTAGGAGATAGATTCCCTTTCTTTTCTGCAGCAGAGTGATGATTTTTAGGTCTTCTGAGTTTTCTATTCCAGTGGCCCCAGCACTTTGTGGTGATTGAAGTGTAAACGAACTCTTTTTCCCGTGTGCCGAGTCTGATCTTTTCTTTCGTGTGATGGATGAAACTAAGTTTCCAATTTCTTCTTAGTGTGAGTGACAGGTGCGCCGATCCAGCCGGTATCGAGAGCTCTAATGATCATTGCGATTAAGCAAACTAGGTAACCTTAAGAGGCCTGGCCTACTTGCCCCCTAAGGTCGAGTTAGTGCTATGTACGTCATACATAGACGGCGAAACCACCAGACCATAAGACTGCGGGTGCACAAGTAGCTTAATCCAGATTAAATTAGGGCTTAGGTGCTTAGTTGCGAGTCTCCTGCCGAGCCTCTTCCTTGTTCCATAGGCTGCCCCTTGAGGGCGCATTAATGAGTCGATGCTGTTACGGCTTTACGAGGTGGAGATATAACGGATTGAATTCCTTTGGATTGATGTAGCTTTCATTCTGAGGTAGCTCTTTCGAGAGCTTACTTGGCAGCTTGTGTGTAATCGAATTCTGGTTAGAGGGTCTGATCTTACTATTTCCTTGCGTTAAGGACTACCGGAACGGAAGTTTCGCAAACTCCATTGCTTTGCTTGAGCGAACCACTATGCTTGGCTGCTTATGGCGCTTAAAAAGTAGAATAATGGAGGCAGTTGGAATGGCCAGAAAGCTTGAACCGCTCCTTATCAGTCGCTCCTTGTTGTCTTTGTTCGTTCTTCGGGCTAGAAAAAATCCCAGTTTCGAATCGCACTAAGCCCAAGTAGAGCTAACGAGAGTCGCCTTGGTCCATGAAGGAAAAGCTCAAGCTCTATCTCCTTGCTCTGGTAGCTCAAAGCCCACCGGTACTGTCGACCCTACGATTGCTGCATTATTCATAAACTAAGCTCGCAGGATCTAAAGTGGAGTCTCGCTACATGATATGGAAATATCAATGGAAAAAGTCTCGCTCGCTTAGACAGGAGCGATATAGGCAGGTGTTGTCTTGTTATCTTTTCACCTATCTAACTCCTCCTGTCAAAGGTGCGATGGGTTCGGGTGGCCTAACGAGATTAGCATTGCAGGTCTTTTTCATATGAACGGGAAAGAAGAGAACCTCGATCGGGCCTGAGAAAATGGTAGCCCCGATGGGAAGCCCCATATCATATGGAATGCTCTCTGTACTCTCTTCCTCTCTTTTCCATCATTCCAAGTGGTCCAGCGGTCGCAAGCAGGGGAATGGCTTTCCGGCTAGTCTTTTTATCCTCAAAGCCCTATTCAAAAGCTCCGGTCTAGTCTGATAGTGGTAAAGTGGAAAATTACGTGAATTACGTGAAGTAGTATACCACTATGTGGTCATCTTAGTCGGCTAAGAGCCATTGCTTTCATAAACGTGATTTCAATCGTACGTCTCGTCTCCGTCTATTCTTTGAAGTGGTGAAGGAATGGTCTTTCGGGTATGTCTGTCTATACCCATAGCCGTCTCATAGACGGGTTCCCGGAATGAAATTCCTCTGCTGTATAAGCCATACCCTAGCCCCCCTTGTCTTTTCTCTTCATACAAAGACCAAAAAATGGATCTGAAAAGGGGTTGTGTATTCAAGCAGCCTTGATCTTATTATACGATATACTACCAGCTCTTTCCCGCAACTTGTTCGATTCTCTATCTACTGATCGTGGATATCTAAACTCTTTCTCATGTCGGCTAGTTCGATTCTAACCTACCAGAAATTGCAATTGCATAAGAGAAGAAAGCGGAGCTCCTAGCTCGGGATAAACGGGAACTGCCGGCTAATCGTATGCCGGTGAATCAGATGTTAGATATTCGGGGCGAATCATATGTTGTTGAATTGCCCGCGTAACCATGAAGAAAGCGAATTGCTAATGAAAGTCTGACTTCTCGAATGCACTTCTCTAATGGCACAAGGAGGTGCTCAAGCCCTTGACTGATCAAGTACGGTAGACAACTTCAGACGAAAGCAGTCTGGGTAAAGTCAAGCTTCACACTTGACATTCCTAAAACAAAGAAAGTTTTCCCGAAAATGCTTTCGATCTCTCCATCACAGAATAGGCTCCGACGAAGCCAATCACGGGAAGCAAGGAAGGAAGTTGACTCCAAATCCCGGTCTTTTATAAAGTAGCACGTTCCCTCCGTGCGTTTTAGGCTGCTGCTGCTATTGAATGCGCTGCTATTGGCTCAGCTGTTAGGACAAAGACGGGACTAGGCTGCATCGAATGCCATGGTTCTTGTTCTCGAATCAGCAGCTATTGAAGACGGTGTTCGGGATTTTCCTGTTAGCCCTGAGATAAGCATTTCTTTAGCAAGCCTAATGGCACCTGCTTCGAGTCTTCTTTCCCACAGATCTGCTATATGGATGCCCAAAGGATTCGGCAGGCGAGACATCTATTTTATTAAGTTAAGAAAGCGAGGATATGATTAAGGCCTTTGAAACTAGTCTTGATGCCTCAAATCCGCAGAATCTAGCTCTTTTCACTAAATCTGTGAGGGGCAGGAAGGATTCATAGTAGTAGAATCGGACAAGGAAGTGACACATTAATGACTAATGACTATGGATAGTTTAGAGCGAGCAAGATGGAAGGGTGTAAGAATCAGCTTCTTGGGAAAGTGAATCCGAAGGTGCAAAGGAAGAGGTAAAGGCCTTCTTTCGCCTTCCTGTCTTTCTTGACTATAAAGAAATGTGGAGCCTCAGAGATGTCATCGAAGGAAGGTCGACGGGAGCCTTTCTCCATAGCTAGCAGATCTTTTGACTATAAAACCGGGTATTTCGCGCATCTGGTCGTGAGATTACCCTTGAGGCGAAGAACCGCTTTAAGCCGTTCCGTTCAGACAGAGCTCAACCAGAAATCTCTCACTCAGCAGGCGCCAATGACGTAAGGACAGTAAGACTTAGGACATACGGTATTTAACGCCGCTAACCTTCGCTTCAGTCGGTAGCAAAAGGGAATTTATCTCACAAGGGTAGCTAGTAGCTCAAAGGACGGCAGTCAAGACTTCTCGCCCACCAGAGGGTCAAAAGCAGATAGAGCAGGGAAGAAGCCCCATTCGTTGAAAAGATCTGAAGAACATACCAATCGGTAGAAGCAGCCGCAGGAGTGCTCTCGTTCGTAACTTACGCAGCTCTTTCTTTTTCTACTGATCTTCGAAAAGCAGTTCTTTCTGTGATTTCACGAGCAGCAAGATTCATAGAATAGAGCGGAGGTGATCTTTCCCTCATCAGAGACGTATGGTAGATTCGCTTCTATTTTCTTAGTGGCTAGGGGAAAGTAATCGTATGAAAGAGCTTTCTTTAGGGGGCACTCTGAACCGTCAGGTCAAGGAAAAAAAGCAGAAAATAAGTTCTATCCCAGATAGTGAAAGACATCTGAGGATTGGTTTGACTTAGAAAGTTTAGAATAGATAGAGAATGGAGAACTCCACCCCCTCTTTCGACATTTAATAAAAATTTTGAAAGCACTGGCACATCTTCCTTAATAGGAACTTCACTCCTGGTCCTATCGAACCAGATATTGTATAACCTGGAGGAAGGTGGGGCATGCATGCCTAGTACTCGTAGACCAGTATGCGCTGTTGAATAACCAGTCTTAGCAATAACCGTTGTTAGAATATCCCTTGCTCTCCTAACCGGTCTTTCTGGTCGTCTTGTTACTCCAGTGTGATCCTAAGCGCTCAGGAAAGTAAGAAGGGAAGGAGACAGTCTTTACCGAAGAAGGCGCACCGGGCCAAGGAGAGAGCGTAGGTTCAAAGGCAAGTAACTGAACCGTAAGCCGGGGAGGAACGAACTCAGCCGGGGCTGACAAAGCCGGCTCTCCTACCTTTACTACCACCGACCCTTTGTGTTTATAGTCAGGAATTAGCTCTTTATAAGTAAGACACAAGCAAGAAAGCTATGTTTATTGGCTTATTCCCGTCTTTAATCAACCCTCAAAGTCACATTAGGCTCTGAAAGAGGTTCATCAACT